TTTGACTACGTACCACTAAAGGGTTTAATCGCAAACTTGACAGATAACCCAGAAACTCTAAATTATCTTTAGATAATTGATTTATATTGACCTTTTGCGATTGAAACCATACGGAAAAATAACATTGCCATAAATTAACAAAATAATATTTCCATTTATTCATCAGAAGCGGCGTATCCTTTGTTGTCAGAATGCATCTTCCGCGATATCTAACATAATGTATGAAAGGATCCTTGAGCAACCCTAGGATCGCCGGAAAATTATTAACAAAAACTTTTAAAAAATGTTGTATTTTTCCATAGAATAAAATTCGCTCAAAAAGGACGTCATAAGATGTCGATCGTAAATGCGAAGACCGTTTGCGTATAAAAAAAAAGATGGATTCGTATTCACATACATGAGAATTATATAAGAACAAGAAAAATCTTGGATTCAAAATTGATTTTTTTTTAATATAAAAATTCTTCCAATTGCAATACTCGTATAGACAGAACCGAAAAAAATGCAAATAAGAGGCATCTTTTACCCGGTAACGTAGGGTTTGAACCAAGATTTCTAGATGGATGGGGTAAGGTATTAGTACATCTAAAACATAATTAAAATGTGCTAATTTGTCTTCTAAAAAGGGAAATATTGAATGAATTGATTGTAAATTATAAGATTTTTTTAATTGTTTTCCGTGGAAAGAGGATCCTAATCTTAGGGAAAATGGAATTTCTACAATCACTGCAAATAAAACGGATATCATTTGATAATAGAAAAGACTGGTATGCCCCAAAAAGGGATTTTTGTTCAAATCCTTAGTGGGAATAATCAAACGATTCTGTTCATACATTCGAAAAATTAAGCGTTTCACAATGAGTGAACTATATTTTTTGTCATAATCCGTATTTTCCAAGAAAATAGAACGATTTCTATTTAATCTATTTAAACCATGATCATAAGCAAGTACATAAATATACTCCCGAAAAAAAAGTGGATATAGAAAACTTTGTTGCCGAGCCCCATCAAACTCTAAATATCCTTGAAATTTCTCCATTTGGATTGAAATTTGATTTGAACTAAAGGTAAAGTCTTTATTTTCTTGAGTTCTGAAATGACACATAGTGCGATACAGTCAAAATAAGGTATTAGACTACGAAAGCAATAGATACCTCATAAACAGGTAGACTGCTAACCGGATTCTCTATCTTTAATAGGTTTCTGTTCGTTATATTATAGAATAACAAAACAAGATGATTAGAAATCCTTTATTTTTTTAACCTAATCGCTCTTTTGATTTTGGAAATATATATATATTTTTTATCAATATACTGCTTCTTTTACACACTTCAACCTAACCCAAATGGACTAGGTAAAAAAATAATTAGGACTCATGAAAAAATTGACAATAACACGCAAGAAAAAAATGCCTTCCCATACCCGTATTAGGCACTAATCTATTTTTAACATTTAATTAGATCGGGTAATTTTTCAAATTACGAATGGAAGCTCGTTTCTTTTTTTTTCCTGGAATCAGGAAAACTGGTTTTTTTATCCATCCATTTAGATTTATTCACTTGACCCAAATTGGAATTCCTTTTTTTTTTTGCGACATCGAAAACACAGGTTGTACCGATCAGGAAAGCAAAAAAAACTGTTATCTGAATTCTCCCTTGATACGACATGCTATTTTTTCCATTCATTCCTTTCAGGATCAGTCGTGGTCTTACAAACTCTACCGCAGATCTGGACGAATCCTTTTCTTCATACAAATGTGTAAAAAATGCTAGTCGCACTTAAAAGCCGAGTACTCTACCGTTGAGTTAGCAACCCCAAAAAACAAAAAAAGAACGTACTGCAAATATGTAGATACAACCAGAATAAAGAAAAAAAAATCCAGTCGTGTGTGCGTCAGGGATAAATAGATCCATTTATCTATGAGAGAATTATATTTGGTCCATACACTGTTGTCAATATGATTGTGAATTTTTCATATAGTGACAAGAATAGAAAAAATAAATAAAAAAGCTTAACCCCTTGGTTTGTTAGTTCATAGAATGAATGAAAACTAAGCCAGTTAGGGTAATCTCAAATCTTTTTAGACTTTTTTAGACCCATTTTTTATGATGAATAAATTATTCATATAATAATATATATATTAGTTTTATTCAGAATTAATATATTTTTTTATATACAGTATTATTTTCTATAGAGTAAAATTTTGTATTTATAAAAAAATTAGAATTTATATAATATATAGATCCAAAATTTTTTTCATAAATTTGTTTATTATTATAAAACATAGGAGTTGTTAGCAGGGTATTTTTTAGTATTCGTACCTTAGGAGGAATACTAATAATAAATGGAAATTCTAATAAATCAAAATAAATATGATGGAAGTGAAAGAGGAGGAAAGAGAAGATTAGATAAAATTTGATATCACGCTATATACGAATCTTTCACATCCTCTTTTTTATAGTTCATTAATTCAATTTCGTTTTATTAAGACTTAAATTCCGTAAAAATCCCTGCCTTCTTTAAAATATCATGAACTGTTCTTGTTGGTTGAGCGCCTTTTTTAAGAAAATCAAGAATAGCAGGAAGATTTAAATAAGTTTGATTAGTTATCGGATCATAAAAACCCACCTTGCTAAGATCTCTTCCTTCTCTTCGGGATCGAACATCAATTGCAACTATTCGATAAACGGCTCATTGGGATAGATGTATATGAATAATACCCCCCCTAGAAACGTATAAGAGGTTTTGGCCTCGTACGGCTCGAGAAAAAAAATTCAATGAGTAGAAGTTAACTTTCACTCTCTGTATAAAATTCAAATATTAAATAGATTAATAAAAACATTAAATCAATTAGCCAGTATTGAAACCCTAACTATTTTTTTTTCATAAAAAGCATTCGTAACATTCGTACTCTCGTAACTCAAGTTAAAAAACTCTCAAATACCTCATCGGAGAATCCTTAAGTACTTTTTTTATTGAGTAGTCTCTAGCCCTTTTTTTGTTTGTCTCATTTTTTATAATCAATTTTGATTCTGATCTAGTTGTTCAAACAATTGAAAACTGGATTTCCTTGTTTCAGGATTCTTTATCCTTACTTTGAATCTTTAGGTTTAGACATGACTTCGGTGATCTTGAATCGTTTTATTAAAAAAGGGCAGCAACAAGCCCCTTATTTTGTTTATGATTTCTTTTCTATACAAAGAATCATACAAACGCTTGATTCACGCATGATAGACCTTTGATTCAAAGAATTTTACAATTTTAAGAAAATTTCCTTTTCCATTGTAAAATTGCTTGAAAGGACTTTTTTTTTCAATATAAAAAATAAAAAGACTTACGAAGTTGTTCCAACTTATTGATTCGCACTAACCCTAGATCCTTACTCCTGCGAAAGGAATAAAAACTTTCTATTCTCCTCGAGCTCCATCCTGTACTCTTTTTTATATTCCAAAAAAGTGTAGGACTCTAGTAAAATAAGTAAAATAGAACACAAAATGTCGAGCCAAGAGCACCTTTATTCCTATATAAAAAGTGGCGGATGAAAAAATCCACAGCAGATCATGTCCTTCAATTCAAGTCGCACGTTGCTTTCTACCACATCGTTTTAAACGAAGTTTTACCATAACATTCCTCTAGTTTGTGTAATTGATTCGATTATGGAATCATGAATAGTCATAGTTCAGTCATCAGTATATCGTAATCTATACTTTTTCTTTCTCTATGAATAGAATAGTGAATTTACGCGGGTTCAGTCAGACTTCAAATGAATCCCATATTAGTTTGATATAAATCTCTATTTATATATATATAAATAGAGATTTATTTTTATTAAAACTCTTAGAATCTATGGTTTTACCTTACTTACCCGCATCACACACAAATTAAAAAAGCAAATAGATTTTTTTGAATTCGGTTGAAATGATGAAAAATAAGTTTATTCTTCTTTTCATTTCAATATTTTATTCTTAAAAACTATTGGATTTTTTAATTAAACAGAAAGAGAAAGATGGTGTACAAAGGCAATAGAAGATTGATTACGTAATGACTGTACTCTGGGACGGAAGGATTCGAACCTCCGAATAGCGGGACCAAAACCCGTTGCCTTACCGCTTGGCTACGCCCCATTTCGATTTTTATTCAAGACTACTAAAAGATTAATATTCCTATTGGTTGTTCGTCAATTCAAAATGAAATATAGATTACATTAGTGCTAGAGTTTTAACACGTGTAGATAGCAAATCAAACTTACTTTATTGATCATTACATAGAATTCAATTAAGATATTGTATGAAAATATTATTTCTTTCATTCTTATAAGAGAATGAAAGAATTTTTGATTGAGTAAGTTCAACAAAGTCTTTTTAGACTATCTTTCTTTATTTTTTTCCTTATATAAAAAATATATTAATAACTCAATCAAAATTAAATTATCCACAAGAACACCCATTTTTTTTATGCTTAATATATTTAATTTGATCTGTATTTGTTTTAATTCTGCCCTTTTTTCAAGCACTTTTTTAGTCGCCAAATTGCCGGAGGCCTACGCCTTTTTGAATCCAATCGTAGATGTTATGCCCGTAATACCTCTTTTCTTTCTTCTCTTAGCCTTTGTTTGGCAAGCCGCTGTAAGTTTTCGATGAAATTATTAATACTGTCTTAAACTTAAAAAAATTCACGGTTTTTATTCTTCCAACAATTCAAAAGATCAAAAAAATCTTGACGTATGAACGAACTCTCAATTAAAACATTGAATTTTTTTGGTAGCCATACTAAATCTGGATCATTTCTATTTCCTAAATTTTATCCTCTTTTCCCTAAATGAAAGAACCTAATTAGATTTGAGTTCACCAAAAAAAGATCTAGATGTTGGTATGCAAATCTGTTTGAAGATAAAAGATTCGACTATGTATCTTAATTACAAATGACTTTCTGAAACCCTTTTTTTTTTTATTGGTATCAAAATTAGATATTTGGTATAAAAATAGAGAATCTATTCTCTTTTTTTTTTTTAGTAAGATCTTGGAGATTGTGTAATGCTTACTCTCAAACTTTTGGTATACACTGTAGTTATATTCTTTGTTTCTCTCTTCATATTTGGATTCCTATCTAATGATCCAGGACGTAATCCGGGACGTGAAGAATAAAAAAGAAAGGTTTTTTATTGCTTTATTTAATTAGTGGAAATAGCGAATTTTATTAGGATTTTATCTATTACACACCATCAAAAGGAGAAAGGGAAAGAGAGGGATTCGAACCCTCGGTACGATTAACTCGTACAATGGATTAGCAATCCAACGCTTTAGTCCACTCAGCCATCTTTCCTAATTGAAAAGGGATACTTATTAGGTTCCATTAAACAAAAAAGGGCTTGAAACTCCACTTTATTCTTAAAAAGCTTTCTTTTTTTTGTATACATTATTCTTTATATTATATATATTTTTTTTCATTTTCTATATTTTATTATATATATATATATAATTTCTATTTTATTATATAAATATAGTTATCCTCTATTTATATATAATATATATATATTACTATTATATAACTGTTTTTATAGAACTTTCTCAGTAATTCTAGTTACATTCAAAATTTAGATAAAGATTAGATAAAGAAAAGGCGCGAAAGATAAATAGAAATAAATAAAACCACAATACTAGAAATAGAGAATCCTTTTTTTATTTTTTCTCGTCAAAACACAAGTAAAAGATCTTTTTTATTTTAATAGCCTGGCCTGGTCAGTCCCCAGCCGGGCCTTTTTTTGTTAAAGTTAAAAAGACTCATCCGATGGAATTTTAGACAAAAAAGATTTTAAATTGAAAAAAAAAAAAAGTGGAATGGAATCCGCTTTTACTAATTTTATTAAGTCAACGCTAGAATTTTCTTATTTTTTTCAGATTTTTTTATTACACCCCCTGATTACTTTGTTCGACAAAAGGTTAATTTATATACAATAATTGCATTGTAGCGGGTATAGTTTAGTGGTAAAAGTGTGATTCGTTCCTTTAATCCCTTTAATAGTTAAAGGGTCTCTCGGTTTAATTAATCTTCCGATCAAAAATTTTATTTCTGAAAAGGATTTAGTCCTTTCCCTTTCAATGAAAGATTCAAGGAAGATTATAGATTCTCGTAATTTGTATCCAAAGACTCTAATCAATTGTAAATTTGGATTATGAAATTCCGAAACATAATTTTTGAATTGGATGACTATTTACAATTCAATAAGTATAACAAGAGGATCCATGGATAAAGCTAGAAAAGTTTCTTTCTAATCGTAACTAAATCTTCAGTTCTATTCATTGTTTGGTATAGAAAAAATTGAAGCAAAATAGCTATTAAACGAGAACTTTGGTTTACTAAAGACATCGACATATTATATTGTTTTAGCTCGGTAGAAACCAAATACTTTTCCTAAGGATTCCGTTAATATAGAAATAAAGAACGAAGTAACTAGAAAGATTGTTCGAGTTCGCCTGATCTATCTTCTAGAAGGATCATCTAGAAAGCAAAATTTTCTGTGAAAGTACCCAGACGGAAAAAAAAGCTAACATAGATGTTATGGGTCGAATTTTGATTTCGTTCCCGTCTTTTTTTATTTGGGAATTTCTCCATCCATCATAAAGGAGCCGAATGAAACCAAAGTTTCATGTTCGGTTTTGAATTAGAGACGTTAAAAATATAAAAATGATCGATCGACGTCGACTAAAACCCTTAGCCTTCCAAGCTAACGATGCGGGTTCGATTCCCGCTACCCGCTCTAAATTCACAATTGCCCTTTTTTTTATTAGAGACAATTTTCATTTTCTCTATTAGAATTGTCTAATAGCAATTGTGTATTGAAGTTAATTCAATACACAATTGCTAAAAAGATTGCGCACATTCTTTTTTTAACAATTGGTTTAACAATTGGAAAGTAAAAAAAAAAGGGAAAAGCGTCCATTGTCTAATGGATAGGACATAGGTCTTCTAAACCTTTGGTATAGGTTCAAATCCTATTGGACGCAATATCAATATATCTATATTGATATTTATCTATTATTTCCATTTCTATATAATATATTTATATTCTATTTCGAAAAAAGATAAGAAAGAAATAGAATAAGAAAGAAATTCTGAAGGCTTTAAGATTTCATATTAAACAGATATTTGTTATATACTTCTTTCTATTATATACTTATAGACTTCTATATTATAGAATTTCTTAAAATTTTTTTTTATTAAAGAGTAAAATTGACTAAAGAATCAAAAATAAGAACGTTTCTTTTTTTATAATTTCTCCTGAAGTAGAAAACGTTCCAGTTGCTCTTGAATACCTTCTTTCAAAAAGCTTTCTGCTTCAGCGGTTAATGTCTTGGTAGAGGCTATGATTTCTTGAAACTGAGGTTTATTCGTTTTTAAGTAAGTGCGTAACTGAACGAGAAATTTTCTTACTTGTCCAATTTCTAATCCATCCAGATAACCATTTGTTCCGGTATAAATGGTCATTATCTGTTCTTCCAC